TCTTAACTACTTGATTCAATCATCTCTGAGTATACGAAAGAACCAAAACCCGAAATCCCGTTTTTGATGATAATGCCAAAATATCAAGTTGGCTCATCCGTCTTTGTGCTGATCGTTACAGGCCTCTTGAATATTCTCCTCTCCTATTTATTTTATTAATTTCATTTTTTTATGAATTCCTTTTTTTTTTTGAAATTCGAATTTACTTTACTATACTATACTATTTAACTATTAACTATACTATTTACTAGAAATTAATAGGAATTTATAGGAATTCTCTTGTTGAGACCCTATGATTTGATTAAAACCTCAGATTCATACTAGAACCACGATGATTCAAAAAGCCCCCAAACCAAAAAGTTCTTTGAGTAAGAACCCTTTGATCATCACTTATCAATGAATGGATAATGGGTGTTATGGATAAAAATAAAAATCCAAGTAAATATAGCTATATCTCCTTCAGTCTAGGATAAGAGTGCTTCGGAAAGAAGAAAAACTATTTGAGACCCCTTTACACATTTTTGGGAGTCCGGCTGCGAGGTATGAATAGTACGCATGAATCATAGTTCAAATATTTCTTGATCTATTCCATATATTCTGTGCTCCAGATACTCGAATAAATATCCGACGAGGCAAAGCCCATCTCTATCGAAATGACAGATCTGTTTTCTGTACTATCAATAGGATCAATTAGAACAAGTCACACACTCATATTCCGGAAATACCGAAACAAGGGAATTCCACGATCGAACTACCAACCCAGTAACCCGAGTCTTCCAAAATTTAGGATTGAATGGAAAAGCCCGGGTTTTCTTGATTTTGATTGAAACATCAGGACTTCGTAGTTATTATAGAACTAACTGACTAAAATTCCATCCAGTAAAACGGAAGAATTGTAAATCTCCAAAATAATGGATAAGAATATCGCAAATAAGGCCATTGCGACCCCCATCAAGGGGGTCGTTCCCCACCCAGGGGCTACTTTACCATATTCCGAATTCAAAGGTTTCAATAAATCCCCTATAACAGTTCGTCTTGGCCCAGATTTGGAACTATCCTCAACGGTTTGTGTAGCCATAAATCCTATTGCATTGATTGAGATCTGTTGACTTTGTATACTATTCCGTTGTAAATAAACGAATCTTATTGTAACGTAGATCCACCATTCATGGTCTTAAAATTCTATAATAATGGAAACAGCAACCCTAGTCACCATCTTCATATCTGGTTCACTTGTAAGCTTTACTGGGTATGCCCTATATACCGCTTTTGGGCAACCCTCTCAACAATTAAGAGATCCGTTCGAAGAACATGGGGACTAGTTGAAATAACAAACCTCCCTATTATATTGGGAGGTTTGTTATTTTAATTGAAATTGAGATAATCAAAAATCATTTCATCTTCTTAGTAGAAATCCTAGGTGGGTCTCGGAAAAAAATAGCGAAAAAAATTATCCCTAGAGTCGATACTAACAGGAATGTATAAACCAATGCTTCCATAGATTCGATCGTGGTTTACAATTATAGCTTACGTACCTGTGCATTTGAAATCATTTCCCGGAAGAAGGGGAAAGAGTCAAAGGAAAGCAATGATCCAAATCAAGACTTTTCCGATACTCTATATTAGATTAGCAAAAAAAAAAATAGAAGAGAAATATACATATACCAGAGCAATGTTGTATCAGATTGTTTGTCTCCTTGTAGTTGGGTCTCCGATTTTTTGGAATGTTCCAAACTCTACTTGAGAATCCAAATCTGGATCAATACCAGCAAAAACATCTCTGAACAAGGTTCTAGCACCATGCCAAATGTGGCCGAAAAAGAAGAGCAAAGCAAATGAAGCATGTCCAAAAGTAAACCAACCCCTTGGACTGCTGCGAAAAACACCATCTGATTTCAAAGTAGCACGATCTAATTCAAAAATCTCCCCCAATTGAGCACGTCTAGCATATTTTTTCACAGTAGCAGGATCACTATAACTAACTCCATTGAGTTCACCACCATAGAACTCAACAGTTACACCTACCTGTTCCACACTATACTTGGATTCAGCCCTTCTAAAAGGAACATCTGCTCGCACAATTCCGTCTCCATCTACCAAAACTACTGGAAATGTTTCAAAAAAGGTAGGCATACGGCGGACAAAAAGTTCACGACCTTCTTTATCTCTAAAGACGGGGTGCCCTAACCAGCCAACAGCTATTCCATCGCCGTTGTCCATTGAGCCTGCTCTGAATAATCCTCCCTTTGCCGGATTATTACCAATGTAATCATAAAAAGCTAATTTTTCGGGAATTTTAGACCAAGCTTCTGATAAACTCAGATTTTCGGCTAGCCCAGCGCTAACTCTTCTATATATTTCTTGCTGAAAGTACCCTTGATCCCACTGATAACGAGTGGGCCCAAATAATTCAATTGGGGTAGTTGCTGAACCATACCACATAGTTCCAGCAACTACGAAAGCTGCAAAAAAGACAGCAGCGATACTACTAGAAAGGACAGTTTCAATATTGCCCATACGTAATCCTTTGTATAAACGTTGGGGCGGGCGGACACTAAGATGGAAGAGGCCTGCTAATATACCCAATGTCCCCGCTGCAATATGATGAGAGGCTATTCCTCCTGGAACAAAAGGATCAAAACCTTCTGCCCCCCAAGATGGATTTACAGGTTGTACTTTTCCGGTTAAGCCATAAGGGTCGGACACCCATATTCCAGGACCATACAAGCCTGTTACATGAAATGCTCCAAACCCAAAGCAAGCCACTCCGGCAAGAAATAAATGAATTCCAAAAATCTTGGGTAAATCCAAGGAGGGTTTACCCGTACGCTCGTCGCGGAATATTTCTAGGTCCCAATACACCCAATGCCAGATAGCTGCTAAGAAGCACAAACCAGAAAGCATAATATGTGCCCCGGCTACACCTTCGTAACTCCAAATACCCGGATTCGTTATAGTCCCCCCGGTAATACTCCAACCACCCCATGAATTTGTTATTCCTAAACGAGTCATGAAGGGTATAACGAACATACCCTGTCTCCACATTGGATCAAGAACAGGGTCAGAGGGATCAAAAACCGCTAATTCGTATAAAACCATCGAGCCGGCCCAACCAGAAACCAGAGCTGTATGCATTATATGGACAGAAAGTAATCGGCCGGGATCATTCAATACGACGGTATGAACACGATACCAAGGCAAACCCATAGAAAAACCCCTTTATGAAAAAAAAAAATAGACACTATGTGACTTTCTCGCATTGAGTTGGAAAAGACTATGCTGTGCACCTTACCCTTCCATTGGATTATCTCGAATCAACAGTTCATATTTATTATTTATTCCGTTCCGTTAGTAATAATTGAACAATTCCGTTCGTAGGAGCAAAGAGAAACAGATCTATTCTATACCCGATAAGTACCAATACGCAATGGGGATTGGGCCCACTTTTGGAGCAAATGCAATACAAAAAGGCTTGCTCATCATTCGGCGATCCATTCGTAAGATTTTGACTTTATTCAACCTAAATCTATGGATAAAATATGATAAACAACAATATTCGACTAGGAAAACGAGAAAATCAAAATAGGAAGACAAAAAAATCTATTGTTACGTTTCCACATAAAAGTAAAGTATAGTACTTAACTCCCTTTTCTTTCATTTTATGCCCATTGGTGTTCCAAAAGTACCTTTTCGGAGTCCTGGAGAGGAAGACGCGGCTTGGGTTGACGTATAGTGCGACTTGTCAGACATATTGGGTCATATGGTATTTCCCCGTTCTCTCTCCCGATTGAGATATCCCCCGTCTTCCCCAAGAAAGATTGATTATATCATAAACTATCAAGAATTCGGAGCGTGAAGTGTAATTAGATCAATTTATTTGTTTGTTGATTTTGGGGATTATTATCAATTAATAAGATTTATGGTTAGATTAACAAGAAAAAAAAATAAATATAAATTTTTGAATTCAAAAATGAAAGTATAAAGTATACAGGCTCCGTTCAAAAAATTTAAAATTAGTAATCCTACATATTTACTACTAGTATCATAAAAGATTCTTATTTAATCTTAATCATAGAAGCGACCTCAAACTTGCCAATTTTAATCTTAATCATAGAAGCGACCTCAAACTTGCCAATCAATCAAGTAATATGATAAATACATTGCATATTTTGAAAAAGAAAACATGAGAAATGATGAAAAGAAATTGAAAAAAAAAATGATACCAAAAAGAAGTGGTATAGGCAGCATTTGTCCTATATGTGCGAATCCAATTCGGGCGGATCTTTACCCGGAGTAGAAAATAAACCTAAAAAAAGAATTGAGGGGACCCATTCAGGAACAAGAAAATAACATTGTGATTTTAATCTCAATGTGACAATACATCAATGAGAGGTTAATTCGATAAGTTCAATGAATTCTTTTTTTTATAAGTTAAAAAGAAGTAATTGGAAACTTATTCATCTTTCTTTAAAAATCGCGGAAAAGCCCTCTTTAGCTTGGTTTCTTTCCTTAGTAAAAGCTTGCTACGAAAAGGGGGGCTGGGGTCGACACATTGATTCTTTCTTTCACACAATTTTTTTTTTTTTTTGAACCGTATGCATCTAAAGATGCGCGTACGGTTCCTAAGGGATAAAATTTTGTCCTAATCAACCGACTTCATCGAGAAAGATTACTTTTTTTAGGCCAAGAAGTTGATAGCGAGATCTCGAATCAAATTGTTGGTTTGATGGTATATCTCAGTATAGAGGATGGTACTAGGGATCTTTATTTGTTTATAAACTCTCCCGGCGGATGGGTAATCCCGGGAATAGCTATTTATGATACTATGCAATTTGTGTCACCAGATGTACATACAATATGCATGGGATTAGCAGCTTCAATGGGATCTTTCATCCTGGTCGGAGGGGAAATTACCAAACGTCTAGCATTCCCTCACGCTTGGCGCCAATGAGTTTTTTTAAGAAAAAAAAAGAGGAAGACTATGCCTTCGCCATATAAAATATGAATATTAAGTAATAATAGCATGGCATTTGGAATTTGATATGAGCAAACTATTTTGTTTGTTTTTCACAACATGTGATTATGTATCGAGGTAGTAGTATGAAACAAAGGTTATTCCGGATTTGATCTTATGGATGGGGGATCCGTTTCAGCGTCACAAACCCTTTTGCTTCTACACTCGAAGTCTCTTTCCAATATTTATATTATGAAAGAATACAAAAAAAAGATCATTTTCATTTTTCCTTCGTTTTTCGGATCAAGAAAACACTTTGGGATTGCTGAATTGCAAACGAGATAGATAATAAGATAAAATATCTAAAGCAACGGAACCATCATAGTATTTTTGGATTCCTCCTAAAAAAGGATGGTAAATGGCTTACTGGATCTGATAGATCCTATTTTTCTCTCTCTTAAAGAGGGGAGGGAAAACAAAATTCCATAACAGAGCCGTATGCAATGCGCAAAACATGCCTGTACGGTTGTTCAATTCTATCTTTCTTTTTTCTTCTTGTTCTATTTTTCCTTCCCTTCACGGGACCGTGCGAAGCAGAGGAACCTTTTATTATCTTATATCATCAGGGTTATGATCCACCAACCTGCTAGTTCTTTTTATGAGGCACCTACAGGAGAATTTATCCTGGAAGCGGAAGAATTACTGAAACTCCGCGAAACCCTCACAAGGGTTTATGTACAAAGAACGGGCAACCCCTTATGGGTTGTATCTGAAGACCTGGAAAGGGATGTCTTTATGTCAGCAACAGAAGCCCAAGCTCATGGCATTGTTGATCTTGTAGCCGTCGAAAATAGCGGGAATTTCACATAAACCTGCAATCCTGTTTCGAGCCATAATTCAAATAATCTGTAATTTCGTATTTTTTCCTTTTTCTTACCCCAGTCAAATTACTTGAAGTATGAAATAATTCATAATCATCCGGTTAGGATGGATCTAAACCAGCCCATTCGGTATACGATTCAGAATTCAAGATGCCAACCATTAAACAACTTATTAGAAACACAAGACAGCCAATCCGAAATGTCACGAAATCCCCTGCTCTTCGGGGGTGTCCTCAGCGCCGAGGAACATGTACTAGGGTGTATGTGCGACTCGTTTAGATCATGAGCTGAAGAAAACAATATGATTTTCCCAGTATCAATGATCGGTAGCAATGAATAGGGTAGAATCGATGAGCCCGGAACCCTATCCTATATTTTAGGGAATTTATGGCTTCCATTGGTGCAAATCCAATCAATTCAATTGGAGTTGAAAAGCAATTCCCCACTGGTAGCAATGGTTATCCATTAAGCGGGAAAATCGTATTTAAGAGCGGGAAGATTTTGTTCCAACTCTTGCAAGAACGGACTAAGAGGGCCAGCTACCTAGCCAACTTTCCTAATTAAATGCCGTTACTGTATGGATAGATCTTCATTGTGAAAAGACCTATTACTCGATAATTCATGGGTAGAGCCAAAAGGTTTGTGTGAACTGTACAAGTTCCCAATAACTTTGATTAAATGAGGAAGGGGCTCCGGTGTATAGAGAGGGCCTCACCGTTTAAGAAGTGACCATAGAAACGATGGAAACCGCTATTTTTTTTTAGTAATTTACTACCATTACTTATTACTTTTTACTTTACTATTTTTTTACTATTTTTTTTATGTCCAATACAATATTCTATTTATATTGGTCCAATTTCTTGTTTGTAGGTGAAATGCCTGAAAGAAATAGAAAATAGTGGTTGGGAAGGTCATAGTAGCAAAAGCCGTTGGAATTTATATTTTATACATCGGAATAATCCGTTTTGTTATTAATTATTAAACTAGGGAAGGGTAAGAATGACTGAAAGAAAAAAATCAATTAGTTATTCATCAAAGTTTTATTTGATTCAATGACCAGAGTTAGACGAGGATATATAGCTCGCAGGCGCCGAACAAAAATTCGTTTATTTGCATCAACTTTTCGAGGGGCTCATTCAAGACTTACTCGAACTATTACTCAACAGAAAATGAGAGCTTTGGTTTCTGCTCATCGGGATAGAGGCCGGAAAAAGAGAGATTTTCGTCGTTTGTGGATCACTCGAATAAATGCTATAATCCGGGGGGGGGTATCCTATAGTTATAGTCGATTAATACACGATTTGTACAAGAGACAATTGCTTCTAAATCGTAAAATACTTGCGCAAATAGCTATATCAAATAGGAATTGTTTTTACATGATTTCTAATGAGATCATCAAATCGGGAGAATGTGAAGAATTTCACGAAATGATTTAAACGGAATTCCCCGGAGAATGAACTCCGGGGAGGTACAGTATAAATTCATATGCTAAGAGAAAGAATGAACCAACACGTTAAAAAAAAAGATTTCTTCTTAACCGATTCTTTTTTTCTATTACGACGTGACAATAAAATCTCTCGGCTTTTCCAAAAGAACTTCAATCGAAGTTTGAGTTCCAATTCAAGTTTTTTTCTTCAGGAGTAGGCCTATTTATTTCTGATACTAGGGCCGGCAGTTTTAGGGATTGACTCAGGTCTCTCAAACTGTTTTTCATTATTAAGAAAAGGTAACGAAGATAAAATACGAGCTTGTTTTATGGCAATAGTAACTAATCGTTGTTGTTTCAAGGTCAATCTGTTCACTCTTCTAGATAATATTTTTCCCTGTTCACTAATAAATCGACTAATTAAACTCATGTTTCTATAATCAATTCGATCCCCCGATCCAATTGGTGGGGGCAAACGCCTACGAAAAGATCGTTTGGATTTACGAAGGGGTCGCTTGGTTTTATCCATAGTTCATTCCTTATCTCTAAAATCCTATTTTATTTGATTTCTTCATTTATTTATTTATTTTTCGGATCCAACGAAAATAGGATTTGATTTATTTATATATATATATATATATATAATATGTTATTTCTTCCTTTTCCTTGCTTAACTTCAAAAGGGGACACAACACAGATACTCTACTCACTCTATTTCTTTATCTCTCCGTGAATCGTATGCTTGTGACAATATGGGCAAAATTTTCTCAATTCTAATCGACCGGGTGTATTGTGTCGATTCCTTTGAGTAATATATCTTGAAACGCCCGATGGTTTTTTTTGTTTATTGAAACCATTTCGGGTACAGCTGGTACATTCCAAAAGAACTATTACTCTAGCATCTTTACCCTTGGCCATGAACCTCCTTTACATTTTTGATTTACTCAACTCTTCTATTTTTTACCTGAATCAAAAAAAAGGGGCAAAAAAGAAATCGAAGTTTCTAACATAAAATCGAATTGGGAAAGATTTGATTTCCATCAATGGAGTAATACTAAGTAATACAATTTTTTCTAACTATCAACTATTTTTTAATCTCAGTATTTCATTTACTATCTTGTGTGGTCTCAAACATCCTGTGCCCTAAAACCACATTTTTTCTTTGCTCTCCCCCGATTAATTCTATCCTGAGCTCGAGCTTCGCTGGGGTTCAATCCACTTTTTCTTTCCTTCTTATCTCAACCAAATGAAAAAAAAAGAAGGAAATTAGTAACAAAGAATTTTTAGTATCTATAATCTTCTTCACCCCCTTCTATCCCAAAAACTAGAATGAAAAAAAGGGGAATACCAACGCATCCGGGAATAAACGATTGATCTCTATCAATAGACCCGCTAAAGAACCGAACCATAAAGTAGCTAACACGGGTGCCACGGAGAGATATGTTTTTATATCTCGCATTGCAAAGCCTCCTTTTTTATTTTTATTATAATGCATATGATATATTATCAGATGGACGCATCTAACTATATAGAATAACTATTTCTATAGTTAGATATAGTTAAAGGTCACTTGTATTTGTACACAGAATCTCCTAACTAAAAAAGTTAGGTAGAATAATCCGGTAAACGAGATCCACCCGTTCCTAAAACAGAATTACAAAAGGGAATCTATTCTTCTCTAGCATTCCCAAAAAGATTCTTTCTTTATATATGTTTATACGTATGTTTATATGTTTATTATTATTATTATAACTATAAGAAACCAAAAAGAAGAAATGGCAAGAGAAATAGTATCCTCTATAGGATAGGGGAAATCATCATATTGGAAAACAAGACAGGGATTCTGTACAATGACATAGTACAACTGATGGAAAGGGATGTAGCGCAGCTTGGTAGCGCGTTTGTTTTGGGTACAAAATGTCACAGGTTCAAATCCTGTCATCCCTACCATATTACTTCTCTTATAGGTAGTAACGGGAAATCCATCGAGGTCGACTCAAGTTGGACATATTCTAGTATTTTCGAATACTGTGATGCATGCTAACTAATAGATTGGGTTGGGGCGGGGGTGGGGTAGGAAAAAATCCTTTTCTTTCTAGTTTAGTTCTATCTCCTGCCATGTCATAGGAAAGCGCTCTTAGTTCAGTTCGGTAGAACGCGGGTCTCCAAAACCCGATGCCGTAGGTTCAAATCCTACAGAGCGTGATTATATCATGTTCTTATCATTGTAATGTCGAATTACAGTAAAATAACATTACTAACTCAAATTGAAATGGACCTCCTGCAGATTAAGGAGGAGGTCAATTAAAGAAAGAGATGTTACTCAATCAAAGGTCTAACTGATCGCCGCGTCTGTATTGTAAATATGCAGTTACGAATAATCCGGCCAAAGTAATAGGAATTAAACCTAATACAATTCCAAATAGAAAAACTTCAATCATTTCAATTTGTTTGAAGGGGGAGAAAATCAAAGTAATAGCTATCCCTAAATATTAATAAATAGTAATTCCAATCAGCCCATGAATCTCAATACTAAGCCAAGAGTTGAAAATGGATGAAGGATGAAACTAGAGAATACCTGAAAACCCTACATAAAAAGTTTGTTTATTTGAATTAATTGTTCATTCATTCAATGAATTTCAAATAAGTCGTATCTTGCTCAGACCAATCAATAGAGCTGAGGTTATAGTTAAAGCAGCCAGTAGAAAACCAAAATAACTAGTTATGGTAGGCATGAAA